ATGAAAAACTTGCCAACTCATTGTTTTTCTTCTATTTTTGAATTTTCAATTTTATTGTCTTACTTCTGTCTAATTTGGAATTATGTCTAATTTAGGAATCCAAAATTTAGCAGGATTCAATACTCTCAAATACAAAGGGGGAAGTGATCTATAATCGATTTCGTAACAACTAAATAAGAATTGTTAGTTAGTTGTGCCTCCCCAAATCTTTTGTGGAATTATCCCTTTCTTTTCGAAAGAAATTAGGTTTAAGTAAGCAAATAGCAACTATGGCGCGCTTACAGGAATCTATCCATTGCATATGTAGATATACCTTCAAGAAAGAGAGATCGTTGAACGGATCTCGAAGACCCAGGAAAGCACGAAAGACAGAATCTTTCAGAAAATGGATTCCTAAGTGCATAACCGCATGGATAAGCTGACACTAACCCGTCAATTTGAGATTCAAAATTCGAGATTTTCCTTGGACAGTTTAAACAATAGAATGGAAATAACATCATTTATTTTATTATTTTTGAATTCTATCCCTCGATTGGATAGGAGGTCGAACTATAATTTTTAGCTCCGGAGCTGATTAAAATGACACTTAAGATTCGAGAGAACGAGCAAAAACGGCGGTCATTCTTACTCTTTATTTTAGAAATAGAAAATCTTATTATTTAAGTAGATTTATGCTTCCTTATATTTTTGGCCCCTCGTTCTTGTTCTGATTCACGGCTCCTAAGATCAACCGCTCGAACTTTTTGCTAAGTTTGATTAAGGACTTAGGGTTGACTGGGAAAGTCTCTACCTCCGTAGAGAACGAAGATATCAACATATTGTACGATTTATATTATTATTTATTATTAAGTACAGATCTTGTAGCCTTTGTGAAACGTGCAAATTTTCAACGTAGGGATTTTGACAAGATGGATATACAACTCGGCTTTTTAACTTGCAAGCACTATTGGAACAACGAAAAAGGATGGGATTTTTTATGAATTCCGATTGATAATTGAAACTTATCTTTCAAGGCTTATTATTTCCTGAAAACAGCCGCTATTCATTCTCTTGTGTATTTTGTGAACACGGATCTCGATCTCCAAAACCATCTGAAAAACCGTGTGAAAAGAGAAGATTCTAAAGAATCGATAGAGATTCTAAGAGAGATCTACCTAAAGCTAAAGATAGGCATATATAGCTACTTACAATTTGACTCTATGCTAAAGAAAGGGTTTAAATTCGATTGATTATTGTTCCTATTCAGTTCGAACAATAATCAATTGGATTTTTTTATAGACAAAAAATAAGAAACCTTTACCAGTCTCTTCTTTTTATTTGAGTAACGGAACAAAAAAAAGAAACTCGTTCATTTTTTTCTCTTCAATTAAAACAAACATAATTCTATAGGGTTGAATAAAAATTCGATTGACCATTTGATAGAATTGCTATGCTTAGTGTGTGACTCGTTGGTTTTTTAGGCTTAGGATTCAAAAAAAAACTATTGCCCATAGTATGAACTATTAACTATAGAACTATTAACTATAGAACTAATAACCAACTCATCACTTCGCATTATCTGGATCCAAAAAACCAGTCAAGAGAGAATATATTGATCCTATCATTGTAGCAACGGAAATTTGTTTTGCATAAACAAAAGAAAAACTAATTGGATTCTAAATTGTAAAGAAAATATAGATTTTTGTCTCTTTTTATATCTCCCGAAAATCTCGTTTTGACTAAGAATACCTCTTGGATCGGATTCTATTAAATTATAAGACAAGAACAAAAGAAGAATAAGAAAATTGATTATTATAGATATCTTATCTTTCATGCCGAAAGGAAAGAAAAATAAGTACATTTTTTTCGTTCTACATTCCTTGATTCCTTGCACTTAGTAGTCCTTAACACTTAGTATATATACTAAGTTAGATATATACTTCAATCTATTATAATTAGAATTACAATTTATTAATTATCAAATTAAATAATGAAAATATTAATTTCATAATTAATTCGATTTTATATTATTCGATATAAATTTCGAATTCTTAATTCTAATTACAAGATATCTTTATAACAATATATAAATTAAGTATAATAGGATATAGTAAATCGAGATATTCATTCTATGATAACTTTCAACTTTCCCTGTATTTTTGTGCCTTTAGTAGGCCTAGTATTTCCGGCAATAGCAATGGCTTCTTTATCTCTTCATATTCAAAAAAACAAGATTGTTTAAATTCGATAGGATAAAATCTCATCTTTTTTTTTTGCTTAGACTTGTATCATAACACTAATATCTATTTAGTGGAATATGATATACCATGTGACTGCGGCTTTTGCCGCACCCTAAATGAAAGAGTTCTTATGCATAGAGAAAATGATATATGGGGAAATGCATTCGAGTTATTTTCAAATAGAATTAAATTGGCGGATGGAAGTCTCTGTATCCATATGTATATATATCTCTAGTGGGATCGTATGTAGGGGGTATTCTTTTTTTAGATATAACCGATTA